TAAAAAAGAGTCTGCTTCTACAATTTCATCTCCATAGAATTTGAATATCAGAATAGCTGATAGAGTCATGATTCAACGGGTCAGGTCCACTTACTTTTTTTTTTCATTTTTTTTTTTTTTTTAACTTTAACGATGGGTTTGATTGGAATACTGGAGAAATGAGAATACTTTGGTTTGGTGATTAATAATCAAGATTAGATATCTAGAATAGATATGCCCCGGGATCAAAAAAATATGAATAAGGAAACATGAGGAGAACCACTATACCACTACAGGGTCGACTTCTCCTAAAAAGTGTAATGATAAATTAACATAATGAATAAATGTTCAACAACTTTATAAACTATAACTGAACATTATAATATAATGGTGTTTTATGCTTATAATGATAGTTATCTTTTTGATTGACAAATATCAACAAGATCTCTCTATTCTCCTCTCTGCTGAAAAACGAAGACTGGAGTTTCGTGGAAAAAGCCCTTTATCGGATTTGAACCGATGACTTACGCCTTACCATGGCGTTACTCTACCACTGAGTTAAAAGGGCTTAAAAAAAAAATCAATTAGCAATTTTCCATCATGAGTATACTGCATGTATATATGTACATATATTACATACATAGATAGATGTATGCATAGGAACTCATTCAGGAACAAGAAATTGGATTGACTTAACAAAAGAAGTGAAGTCAGAAGTAAAGTCTAGGGTAAAATGCCTTTTTTAAGAAATACCAATACAGTGAATTGTTTAAAGACCGATGTCACTTTTTGTCTTGTATTTGCTTTTATTTTACCGATCCATCAGAACAAGATTTATTTGATTGATACATGTACCAATCTGATATAGATTTACGAAATTGGATTGTAGCATGTCTCATCTGAACAAATTAATTAGTGCAAATTGAATAAATGAAACTTTGACCCCTTTCTGTTAGACCAATTACTACTTGAACTAAAACTAAATCACACTACTTGAACTAAAAGAACACTATACTTTTCTGGTTTATGCTTCGTTATTTCATTTTTTATTTTTTTTTTTTTATTTAATATTTATACTATTATAATTATTATATTTATATATTATATATATTATATTATTTCATTTAGTTATTTAGTAATTATATTATAGTAATTATAATATAATTTGATAGTATCATATCAATATATATATATATATATAATAAATAAATAAATAAAAAATGGTATAATGGGACACTTATGAACAAAAAATTTATAAAATAATTATATAGAATCGTGAAAGTAGGAAAGGTCTTTCGGATCTAATCATACCATTACGTCATTACATTATTCATATTTATTTTATATTGTATTGACAATTCCGAAAAACGGATGATACTATGATCATAGTCTGGTGGTGGTCGGGCGAGTATGCCCCTATCGTCTAGCGGTTCAGGACATCTCTCTTTCAAGGAGGCAGCGGGGATTCGACTTCCCCTGGGGGTAGGGTACTGCGAAAGTAAGTTGATCGTGGATTATCAATTATCAATAAACCCATATCCATATCATCCCATATCCATATCATATATAATATATGTATATATGATATGGATTCTTACTGGGTCGATGCCCGAGCGGTTAATGGGGACGGACTGTAAATTCGTTGACAATATGTCTACGCTGGTTCAAATCCAGCTCGGCCCAAAAATTCGCCGCTTTCTTATGATATAACCCATTTATTTTACAGAAATGCCCGATATGGAAGAATAAAAGAGTCCCATTTTTGTTTTTCTCATTGAAAGGTTGATAATCCATCTTGTAGCAATAAAAATAATCACAGGATTGCTAGTTAAACCGCGTTATTCTTACTATATCGCTAGATAGAGTATAGTCCATATCTATTCTATGTGGATATCCGTATATCATTCGTGTCTATGTTACAACACAGCAAATAGAATGCTCTTATGATCCACAAGAATATGTATGCTGTACATCCCGCTGGGATTGTAGTTCAATCGGTCAGAGCACCGCCCTGTCAAGGCGGAAGCTGCGGGTTCGAGCCCCGTCAGTCCCGAACTAGGATCCGACGATCTGATGAATTTATCAATTTATCTCTCTATTGCCCCCGACCAAAAAGGGCGAGACAGGGAGTAAGATCTAATTTCATGTAGGGATCTTTATCTCTTTTTTTTTTTTTATTTGGATTTTTTTTATATATTAATAATTTTTTTTTATATTAATATTATTTATATTTATTTATTTATATTAATTTATTTTATTTATATTTATTTATTTATATTAATTTATTTTATTTATATTAATATTTCATATTATTTCATATTATTATATTAAATATTCAAATTAATTAAAAAAATGAATTAAGTAATTATTAATATATTTAAATTATTTAAATTTTTAATTTGAATTAAATAGTATACCTTAGTATAGCTCCGATTTTTTTTGTGTACCCTCAATTTCTAATTAGAAAGAATTTATCTTATTCTCATGCAAATTGCACATGGAATTTTTGATGAATGTGTTCCAGTCAAGGGTTGATGAGGATCTTATCCTAAATAAAAGAAAAACCAAACAACGCCCTTTGAGTCGATTTGACTTTGGTAGAATATTATATTCTTTTATACTATATTCGGACTCGGACATATATTTATCATACTTCATCGTAATAAAAAAGATTAGATCATCACAAAAAACTTAGATTAAAGTTTAACGCGTCATTTTTTCTATTGCACTTCTACTGCTTGGGTCTATAGCCAATGGAATACTGGTCATATGATATCTCATCAGATAATTAATTGTATAAGTCTAAGGAAAGATATTGTATAAGGAAGAGGGCCGTTGTTTATAGAAAAGAAAGAGTGGAAAAGAATGATAAATTCAGTGGTATTCTTTATCAGATCAGGAATCCTATTTTTGACTTGGTATGGATAAAAGATCTTACTTGGTATGGATAAAAGATCTTCCTATGTTATACTATTCAATTCTCGACGATGAATCGATTTTATAGATTAGATATTGTTATTCATAACATTGATCCGATTCAGTATCATTAGGATGCAATTCATCCCATTTAATTTACAGCAGTCAAGTCAAATTTCTCATCTCTATGGGATTAGATCCCGAGTTATTGCGAAGAAAAAAACAATAAGATTATGGAAGTAAATATTCTCGCATTTATTGCTACTGCACTGTTCATTCTAGTTCCTACTGCTTTTTTACTTATCATCTACGTAAAAACAGTCAGTCAAAATGATTAAGTTGACTGATACTTTGACTTCTTGTCAATGATTGAAGAAAAGAAGGGGATTTAAACTCCAAGTCTTAAATGAAATGATCGGACTGGAATCGACAGTATCTGAGATAGTATGGTAGAAAGAATTAAACTATATAAATCTTTCTACCACACTATCTAGTATTGTAGACTATCCATTATTATATAAATTTGTATACAGATATAGGCTCGATAACATGGATCAATTTACAATACGCCTGTACACATTTTTTATGTAAATAAATATGTAAATATAAATAAAATATGTAAAATAGCACTCTAAGTCTATTTATATTTATTTTCTTTTCGTCGCTACAGGCATTTGTATGAATTTGGATCAATCCAAAATAAATTAAATAATAATTTAATTGAAGGTCAACTGTTCTATTCTCTAGGTTTCTTATAATTTAAAATAAGGATCCCGAGATAGATCAAAACAATCAATGTAGGAAGAAAAGTGTGGGCATATTTTATATTATAGAAAACGAAACCAAGGAATCCTTTTTTTTTTCTCATTCCAAAGAAGTCATTGATTGAGCTATAAACAGATGATCCATGAAGTTCTATGGTAACTTCGTCGGATCTGGAAAAGGGGTAGTAGATTCGCCGATTTGTCATGCTTAAACATGACATTAGATGAGTCGATAAAGCCTAAATAAATAAAATTTCTAGAAGTCTAAAATGTTAAATGTATGATATGTAGATCGCTCAACGCAAGCAAGATTTTTTATTTTATGCGTAGGACCTGTTTTGACAACCACTAGGAGCTTGCAGTAGAAAGTATGTATCGCTGTAATAGCAGAACAACTTTCTCTTGGAACAGTAAAAATGTAAAAGTCAAAAGAAAGGTTGCTTTTTTTTTTTATTGTAATATCCGTAATTCTGGTCAGAACCGGTTCAACAAATCAAAATAGAATAGGAAGAACTTGGCTGAAAAAAAAATCCTATCTCCTATCATAGGCATTCCGTTGATTTGAGTTTCGAAATACAACTGTGATAATCATTCGTTGTTTGCTCGAATGGTTATTATTCATTAGTATATTTTCTTATTCATATTTGACTGTATTACAGCAGAATTTTAAAACAGAGGCATTTTTATTTTAAACAGTTTGTAAAACAATCAATTAAACAATTGATACAATTTGATTACTAAATTAATAGTACCTCTAAAGTCCACTCCTCCCCCATACTACGAGTGAAAGGGAAAACGTAAAGACTACCATTAAAGCAGCCCAAGCGAGACTTACTATATCCATGTGAATTATGTCTCCTATCCTTATGAAATGAAAGAATTATTCCATTATTGATCACTAATCATAGTGGAATCAATGGTGCAGGGTCAAAATGGAATTATGACTTAAGGTTATTGATGGAGCAATCCAATCAATCCATTCGTAACAAGTTCCTATATTATGCTGGTAGAATCGGTAAAGATTAGGGACAAATACGATATACATGCTTTGGAAATATCAAGCGAATGCTCCTATCCTAATAAAACATGTAGGAATAGTAAGACTCACTGTTTGTTGACTTTCTTTCATAAGCAAAAAGGCATACATATACATAAAAATATACCATCAAGGTAGATAACTATCTATTCCATACCTATATTCTCTCTAAGCCTTACAGTTTCTGTGAAAGAAAAGAATTGGAAATGCCATGCAATATTACATTTTCGAATCTCCTAAAAGAAACATTTTTTAACCTTTATTCTATCTCTATAAGGGCCAATCAATATTGATTGATTTGATTGAGCACTAAGAATTTCTTGTGAGTCTGGAGACAAAGTCTCTTTATTCATTCCTTAACTTTAACTACCTTAGTGGTGTAGAGTAAGTAATTAAATTAGGAAGATTTTATAGTCTTTCCTATCATCCATTTTGAATCCTAGAAGCAAAAAAAAAATAGAGAGTCCTTTTTGACTCTTTGACTACTAAGATAAGATTTTCGATCTCTTACTCTCGCAGTTCTGAATCTCAGAATTGGCTCTCAATATTGATTTGATTTATCTTATACCTAGTCTAGTAGTACCGGTTTGTTTGGGCCAGACTCAGACCCATCTTTTGAGGAAAAAGTAACAGTCTTTGCTTTTCTAGAACCTATGGATCATTCTTAAAATCAAGTATTGACAAGGCCTGGGCCTTTACCTCTGTTTCTGTTGGGGAAGAATTCGTCGATTTGGGTTTATATCAGCAGGATAAGAAATCTCGAGCTTTTTGTTGATCAGGCGACACCCAGATTTGAACTGGGGATAAAGGATTTGCAGTCCCCCGCCTTACCACTTGGCCATGCCGCCAAAACAATAAAAAATGGATAGAAATTTGAAATTCTATTATACTTTTTCCTAAATTTTTCCTAATTTTTGGGAGGATTTCTGAGCCATTTCTTCTATTTCTTCTATTTGATTTTGATCCCGAATTCCGTTGTACTTATCCTTTTCTAAAGAAGAATTCCTCTTTTTTATTTTTATTGGATCTAGTTGAGATCATTTTCTTCAATTAATTGTATCTTCATACATATTTATATCATTTAGAAACTTTCCTTTCTTTTCAAAAAAAAAAAAGTCAAAAGGGAAAAAGTGGATTTATGACTCAAAAATTCAGGGCAAATTGAACCATTAACTATACTATTAATTTCATTAATTTTGAATTAATGAACGATTTTTTGAAATTTTCAATTAGATTTACTTAACTTAATTTAATGACAAAAAAAAAATAAAATCAAATGGATTTACTACTAATCAGTATCAATATATATAAGTATCAATATAAATAATCAATCTTTTTTTTTTTTTTTAATTTCCGATAACAATTTTGTATATATGTAAATATATGTAAATGTAAACCCCAAAACAGAAACAGAAATTGTTAACAGATGCTGAGTCAGGTATCTTCTCTATGTCAGGTATCTTCTCTATGTATTTATATAGAGAATAGAATGATCGTGCTTTAATTTTTCATTGAATAGAAAAGGTCAATTATGATATGGCACGACCGTGTTGCCCAAGTGGAACTATGATAAAAGATGAAATATACAGATAGCTAGATAACTATATTGGCATGTACTTAATAAATACAACTCACTCCTATTATATTATGATTATGCACTTCAATCATATTCTATGAATTCTACTAAAAAAAAAAAAATTCTGCTATAAAAAAAAGATCCGCTAATAATTTGTTGAGTATGAAGTGTTAAAATAAAAGTAAACTCTATACTGCTCCTGATTATTCTGTCTTTGTCTCATTCCTGGCGAGTCGATTAAATCCCAAATCCACTTTTTTGTACTCAATCTAATCGTAATATCATAAATAATAAGTAGAAATTGGATCAATTTGGATATTCCATACAAGACTCTATAAGTCAAGTCTACTAAGTGGCATATTTTTTTTCCAAAAATTTATCAATTTATTTCCATTTGTATCTTTCGCAAATTTGAATCGAATTTGCGCCGAAAATTCTCTTTGTTTTATTCACCCTCTCATTCTCATCTCCATTCATACGTATGAAATACATATATGGTATGGAGTTATCTAAAATTTTATGTAATTCAGTAAACAGAATATATATTCCATCATTGCTAGATCGATCCATACCATATGGATCGATGAAAAGGTGAGCCAATAATGAATGGGATTTTTCAATAAACAGGAAACTTAAGATTCAAATGCTCCGGGATGGAAATGAGGGGATGTTCACAATACCTGGATTTAGTCAGATTCAATTTGAGGGATTTTGTAGGTTTATTAATCAGGGCTTAATGGAAGAATTTAATAAGTTTCCAAAAATGGAAGATACAGATCAAGAAATTGAATTTAAATTATTTGTGGAAACATATCAATTAGCAGAACCTTTGATAAAAGAAAGAGATGCTGTGTATGAATCACTCACATATTCTTCTGAATTATATGTACTTGCGGGATTAATTTGGAAAACCGATAGAGATATGACAGAACAAACGGTATTTATTGGAAACATTCCTCTAATGAATTCCCTGGGAACCTTTATAGTAAATGGAATTTACAGAATTGTGATTAATCAAATATTGCAAAGTCCCGGTATTTACTACCGTTCAGAATTGGACCATAACGGAATTTCTGTCTATACCAGCACCATAATATCAGATTGGGGAGGAAGATCAGAATTAGAAATTGATAGAAAAGCAAGGATATGGGCCCGTGTGAGTAGGAAACAAAAAATATCTATTCTAGTTCTATCATCGGCTATGGGTTTAAACCTAAAAGAAATTCTAG